AACAATAATTTTTTTTAACCTAACTCCCCTACTAAGTGTACCCCCCCTTTCCCCCCCAGGGGGGGTATACTATGCATAATCGTGCATACATTTATATACCACATACATTATGGTACCGGTAATATATATTATATACGTACTAAACCCATTATATGTAGACGGACATTACACCTTAGCCCCATTTCTCCCAACGTGCAGTCTATGCATGCTATGAGGACTAATCAGCTCCAACTCCCTCACCCAAGTATCTACCACCCCCAAGACACCTAACTATGAATGGTCTCAGGACATAACTCCAATATTGTATCTACCCCATTTGGTTATGCAAGTCGTATCAGATGGATTTATTGATCGGACACCTCACGAGAGATCAGCAACCCCTGCTCGTAATGTACTCCATGACTAGCTTCAGGCCCATTCTTTCCCCCTACACCCCTCGCCCCTCTTGCTCTTTTGCGCCTCTGGTTCCTCGGTCAGGAACATCCCATGCATAACTCCTGAACTTTCTCACTTTTCACGAAGTCATCTGTGCGTTATCCTGCCCCTCTTCAGTCCGTGATCGCGGCATTTCATCTCTTCTCTGCTGTTGGTTCCTTTTTTCTCTGGGGCTTCTTCACAGGTTGCCCTTCACAGTGCGGGTGCGGAGTGCTATTCAAGTGAAGCCTGGACTACTCCTGCGTTGCGTCCTATTCTAGTCTTCTAGTGTCCCTCAATGAGACGGTTTGCGTGTATGGGGAATCATTTTGACACTGATGCACTTTGGATCGCATTTGGTTATGGCTCTTCCACCCCCCCCGTTAATGGGGCTATTTGGTGAATGCTTGTCGGACATATTTTTATGAATTTTCACTTCCTCTATTTTCTCCACAAAACTAGGAGAATTACCACAAATTTTTCTTTGTTTTTTTTTATTTTTTTTTTGTTTTTAAAAATCATTTTTTAAAAAACAAAATCATATACAAACAAACCGCATTAAACCCCCAAAATCGTATAAACGCTTTGTATTGTATACATATATATTTTATTTGTTTACTTTTTATTAAAAAAACTCCCCTACCAAATGCTTCATTTTAAACAAAACAAACAAATCATCCAGCATAAATCCCCACAAACAAACATTATTTATATTGACAAAACAAACAAACAGCCCAAACCCCCCACATCAACAAGCCTCCATAGCTTAACCCAAAGCATGGCACTGAAGATGCCAAGATGGTATCTACACTACCTGCGGGCAAAAGACTTAGTCCTAACCTTACTATTGGTTTTTGCTAGACATATACATGCAAGTATCCGCACCCCAGTGAAAATGCCCCTAAGCCTTCCATTTTACCAAAGCAAAAGGAGCGGGCATCAGGCACACTTCCAAGTAGCCCAAGACGCCTTGCTAAGCCACACCCCCACGGGTATTCAGCAGTAATTAACCTTAAGCAATAAGTGTAAACTTGACTTACCATAGCAACCCCCTTAGGGTTGGTAAATCTTGTGCCAGCCACCGCGGTCACACAAGAAACCCAAATCAATAGCCATCCGGCGTAAAGAGTGGTCACATGCTATCTACACCAACTAAGACCGAAATGTCACTAAGCTGTCATAAGCCCAAGATTCACCTAAGCCCAACCCGAAACATCTTAGTCTCATGATCAATTTCAACCCACGAAAGCCAGGTCACAAACTGGGATTAGATACCCCACTATGCCTGGCCCTAAATCTAGATACCCCCCCCCATACCCACGTATCCGCCCGAGGACTACGAGCACAAACGCTTAAAACTCTAAGGACTTGGCGGTGCCCCAAACCCACCTAGAGGAGCCTGTTCTATAACCGATAATCCACGCTTCACCCAACCACCCCTTGCCAACACAGCCTACATACCGCCGTCGCCAGCCCACCTCAAATGAGAGAACAACAGTGAGCCCAATAGCCACCCCACTAGCAAGACAGGTCAAGGTATAGCCCATGGGGTGGAAGAAATGGGCTACATTTCCTAACCTAGGACAGACGAAAGAGGGCGTGAAACCCGCCCTCGGAAGGAGGATTTAGCAGTAAAACGGGATCAAACTCTTAAGCCCATTTTAAGATGGCCCTGAGGCACGTACATACCGCCCGTCACCCTCCTCAAAAGCCACCGACACAAATAAATAATCCCCCTCCCCGGCCAAAGACGAGGTAAGTCGTAACAAGGTAAGTGTACCGGAAGGTGCACTTAGACCACCAAGGCGTAGCTACAAACCCTAAAGCATTCAGCTTACACCTGAAAGATACCTTCACACACCAAGGTCGCCTTGACTTGCCCTCCCTCTAGCCCAACCACCCCCATTAAAAACATATTTTTTTCCTCAAACCAAAACATTCTACTCGTCCCAGTATAGGCGATAGAAAAGACTCCTGGCGCAATAGAGACCAACCGTACCGTAAGGGAAAGATGAAATAGTAGTGAAAACCGCAAGCAATAAGCAGTAAAGACTAACCCTTGTACCTCTTGCATCATGATTTAGCAAGGACAACCAAGCAAAGAGAACTAAAGTTTGTCCTCCCGAAACCCAAGCGAGCTACTTGCGAGCAGCTATAATTGAGCGAACCCGTCTCTGTCGCAAAAGAGTGGGATGACTTGCCAGTAGAGGTGAAAAGCCAATCGAGCTGGGTGATAGCTGGTTACCTGCCAAACGAATTTAAGTTCTTCCTTAATCCATTCCAAAAGGACATCCACTTAAACCTCAAATGTATTAGGGTTAAGAGTAACTCGACGGGGGTACAGCCCCCTCGAAAAAGAATACAACCTCTCCCAGCGGATAATACCACCCTCCCCCTCCCCGTGGGCCCTCAAGCAGCCATCAACAAAAGAGTGCGTCAAAGCTCCCCCACTAAAAATTTATAAACCCATCTGACTCCCTCACCCAAAGCAGGTCAACCTATGACAATAGAAGAATTAATGCTAGAATGAGTAACTTGGAAGCCTCCTCCACACAGCGCAAACTTACATCAACATATTATTAACAGAACTGAACTTATACACCTATTGTAACGAGAACACGTATTTAATTAACCTGTTAAGCCAACCCAGGAGCGCCCACAAGAAGATTAAAACCTGCAGAAGGAACTCGGCAAACCAAAGACCCGACTGTTTCCCAAAAACATAGCCTTCAGCAAACAACAAGTATTGAAGGTGATGCCTGCCCAGTGACCCCTGACGTTCAACGGCCGCGGTATCCTAACCGTGCGAAGGTAGCGCAATCAATTGTCCCATAAATCGAGACTTGTATGAACGGCCAAACGAGGTCTTAACTGTCTCCTGCAAGTAATCAGTGAAATTAGTACCCTCGTGCAAAAACGAGAATGTGATCATAAGACGAGAAGACCCTGTGGAACTTTAAAATCACGACCACCCTTCAACTAACACAAACCCATCGGACTTACCTATATAAAGTACCTGGTCGATATTTTTCGGTTGGGGCGACCTTGGAGAAAAATAAACCCTCCAAACCTCAGACCACAACTCTTCACTAAGACCAACCCATCAAAGTACTAACAGTAATCAGACCCAATATAATTGATCAATGGACCAAGCTACCCCAGGGATAACAGCGCAATCTCCTCCAAGAGCCCATATCGACAAGGAGGTTTACGACCTCGATGTTGGATCAGGACAACCTAATGGTGCAGCCGCTATTAAGGGTTCGTTTGTTCAACGATTAACAGTCCTACGTGATCTGAGTTCAGACCGGAGCAATCCAGGTCGGTTTCTATCTATGAACATACTCCTCCCMGTACAAGGACCGGAGAAGTGGGGTCAATACCATAGGCACACCCCAACCTTCTAAGCAATGAATCAAACTCAATTGCCAAGAACCTCCCCCATTCACTCCCTCCTCCTAAAAAAGGAGCAGCTAGCGTGGCAGAGCTTGGTAAATGCAAAAGGCTTAAGCCCTTTACCCAGAGGTTCAAGTCCTCTCCCTAGCTAACCCAAACATGACCTCGCCAACCCTCATAAATCTCCTAATCATAGCCTTATCCTATGTACTCCCAATCCTAATTGCCGTGGCCTTCCTAACACTTGTGGAACGAAAGATCCTCAGCTACATACAGGCCCGAAAGGGCCCAAATATTGTGGGCCCTTTTGGTCTACTCCAGCCTATTGCAGACGGAGTTAAACTATTCATCAAGGAGCCAATCCGCCCATCAACCTCCTCCCCCTTTCTCTTCATCATAACCCCCATCCTAGCCCTACTCCTAGCCCTCACCATTTGAGTCCCCCTCCCCCTACCATTCCCCCTTGCAGACTTAAACTTAGGGCTACTATTCCTTCTAGCCATGTCAAGCCTCACCGTCTATTCCCTGCTATGATCCGGATGAGCCTCAAACTCCAAATATGCTCTAATCGGAGCCCTCCGAGCCGTCGCCCAGACGATCTCATATGAGGTTACCCTCGCTATTATTCTACTATCCACAATCATGCTAAGCGGAAACTACACCCTCAACACCCTAGCCACTACCCAAGAGCCCATCTACCTTATTTTTCCCGCATGACCCCTTGCAATAATGTGATTTACCTCTACCCTCGCCGAAACTAATCGAGCCCCATTCGACCTGACAGAGGGAGAGTCTGAACTCGTCTCAGGATTCAATGTCGAATATGCTGCTGGACCATTCGCCCTATTCTTCCTCGCCGAATACGCTAACATCATATTAATAAACACGCTAACCACTATCCTGTTCCTCAACCCAAGCTTCCTAAACACCCCCACCGAACTATTCCCCATCACACTGGCTACAAAAGTCCTACTCCTCTCATCCACATTCCTATGAATTCGAGCCTCATATCCACGATTCCGCTACGACCAACTAATGCATCTCCTGTGAAAAAACTTCCTACCCCTCACATTAGCTCTATGCCTCTGGCATACCAGCATACCAATTAGCTACGCTGGCATACCCCCAATCTAAGGAAGTGTGCCTGAACATACAAAGGGTCACTGTGATAAAGTGAACATAGAGGTACAACAACCCTCTCACTTCCTCCAAACTTAGAAAAGTAGGAATCGAACCTACACAGAAGAGATCAAAACTCTCCATACTTCCCCTATATTATTTTCTAGTAGGGTCAGCTAATCAAGCTATCGGGCCCATACCCCGAAAACGATGGTCTAACCCCTTCCCCTACTAATGAACCCTCATGCAAAACTGATCTGTGCCTCAAGCTTAATCGTAGGGACAACCATTACAATTTCCAGCAACCATTGAATTCTGGCTTGGACAGGCCTAGAGATCAATACCCTAGCAATTATCCCCCTCATCTCTAAATCCCACCACCCCCGAGCAACTGAAGCTGCCATTAAATACTTCCTTACCCAGTCAACTGCATCAGCCCTAATCCTCTTCTCAAGCATAACTAACGCCTGAGCCACTGGCCAATGGGACATCACACAGCTAAACCACCCCACATCCTGCCTAATACTGACCATAGCAGTTGCAATCAAACTAGGATTAGTCCCATTCCACTTCTGATTTCCAGAAGTCCTTCAAGGTTCCCCCTTGACCACAGCCCTGCTCCTCTCTACCCTAATAAAACTCCCCCCAATCACTCTTCTCCTCCTAACATCACAATCCCTCAACCCCACCCTACTCACCCTCCTAGCAATCTCCTCTGCACTAATCGGAGGCTGAATAGGCCTCAACCAAACACAGACACGAAAAATCCTAGCCTTTTCATCCATCTCACACCTAGGCTGAATAATCGCAGTCATCATCTACAACCCCCAACTTACCACCCTCACCTTCATTCTCTACACCGTAATAACAACAGCCGTATTCCTATCCCTCACCAAAATCAAAGTACTTAAACTATCAACAATACTTATCTCATGGACAAAAACACCCATACTAAACTTCACCCTTATACTCACCCTCCTATCCTTAGCAGGTCTCCCCCCACTAACCGGCTTCTTACCAAAATGACTTATTATCCAAGAACTTACTAAACAAGAAATAACCCTAACAGCTACAATTCTCACAATATTATCACTCCTCGGCCTATTCTTTTATCTACGCCTTGCATACCATTCAACCATCACACTTCCCCCCAACTCATTAAACCATATAAAACTCTGACGCACCGATAAAACACCAAACACCCCTACCGCCATTCTAACCGCACTATCAGCCTCCCTACTACCCCTCACCCCCCTAATAATCACCATACTCTAGAAACTTAGGATTAAACCTACCGCCCAAACCAAAGGCCTTCAAAGCCTTAAATAAGAGTTAAACTCTCTTAGTTTCTGCCTCACTAAAGCCAACAGGACACTAACCTGTATCTTCTGAATGCAAACCAGACGCTTTAATTAAGCTAAGGCTTCCCTAGGCAGATGGGCCTCGATCCCATACAATTCTAGTTAACAGCTAGATGCCAGCACCCGTTGGCTTCTGCCTATAAGACCCCGGCGCACCTTAGTGCACATCAATGAGCTTGCAACTCACCATGAACTTCACCACAGAGTCGATAAGAAGAGGAATTGAACCTCTATGAAAAGGACTACAGCCTAACGCTTCAACATTCAGCCATCTTACCTGTGACCTTCATCAACCGATGATTATTTTCAACCAACCACAAAGACATTGGCACTCTCTACCTCATTTTTGGCACATGAGCAGGCATAGTTGGCACAGCACTTAGCCTACTAATTCGCGCAGAACTAGGGCAACCGGGAACCCTCCTAGGAGACGACCAAATCTACAACGTAATCGTCACAGCCCATGCTTTCGTCATAATCTTCTTCATAGTCATACCCATCATAATCGGTGGCTTCGGGAACTGACTAGTCCCACTCATGATTGGCGCCCCAGATATAGCATTCCCACGCATAAATAACATAAGCTTTTGACTCCTTCCACCCTCATTCCTTCTCCTTTTAGCTTCCTCCACTGTAGAGGCCGGAGCTGGCACAGGATGGACTGTCTATCCCCCCTTAGCCGGAAACCTTGCCCATGCTGGTGCATCGGTAGACCTGGCTATTTTTTCCCTCCACTTGGCAGGTGTATCCTCCATCCTAGGAGCCATCAACTTCATCACTACTATCATTAACATAAAACCCCCCGCACTATCACAATACCAAACACCATTATTCGTATGATCCGTCCTTATCACCGCCATCCTACTACTCCTATCCCTACCTGTCCTAGCCGCCGGAATCACTATGCTACTCACTGACCGTAATCTCAACACCACATTCTTTGACCCAGCAGGAGGCGGAGACCCAGTCCTGTACCAGCACCTATTCTGATTCTTCGGTCACCCCGAAGTCTACATCCTGATTCTCCCAGGCTTCGGGATCATTTCCCACGTAGTAGCATACTACGCCGGGAAAAAAGAACCATTTGGATACATAGGAATAGTGTGAGCGATACTATCAATCGGGTTCCTAGGCTTCATCGTATGGGCACACCACATGTTCACAGTTGGAATAGATGTAGACACTCGAGCCTACTTTACATCAGCCACTATAATCATTGCCATTCCAACTGGCATTAAAGTATTTAGCTGACTAGCAACCTTGCACGGAGGAATAATCAAATGAGACCCACCCATATTATGAGCCCTTGGGTTTATCTTCCTGTTCACAATTGGAGGTCTGACAGGAATTGTCCTCGCCAATTCATCTCTAGATATTGCCCTTCATGACACCTACTACGTAGTTGCCCACTTCCATTACGTCCTCTCAATAGGGGCAGTTTTTGCCATCCTGGCAGGATTTACCCATTGATTCCCCCTTTTCACGGGCTTCACCCTACACCCTTCATGAACTAAAGCACACTTCGGAGTAATATTCACAGGAGTTAACCTAACCTTCTTCCCCCAACACTTCCTAGGCTTAGCCGGCATGCCTCGACGATACTCAGACTACCCAGACGCGTACACGCTATGAAACACACTATCCTCCATCGGCTCCCTAATCTCAATAACAGCTGTAATTATGCTAATATTCATTGTCTGAGAGGCCTTCTCAGCAAAACGGAAAGTGCTCCAGCCCGAACTAATTACCACCAACATTGAATGAATTCACGGCTGCCCACCTCCATATCACACCTTCGAAGAACCAGCTTTTGTCCAAGTACAAGAAAGGAAGGAATCGAACCCTCACATGCTGGTTTCAAGCCAACCGCATCAAACCACTTAATGCTTCTTTCTTATGAGACGTTAGTAAACCAATTACATAGACTTGTCAAGACTAAATCACAGGTGCAAGCCCTGTACATCTCACATGGCAAACCACTCTCAATTAGGATTCCAAGATGCCTCCTCCCCCATCATAGAAGAACTCGTCGAATTCCATGACCACGCCCTAATAGTAGCACTAGCAATCTGCAGCCTAGTACTCTACCTCCTAGCCCTCATACTAATAGAAAAACTATCATCAAACACCGTTGATGCCCAAGAGGTAGAACTGATCTGAACCATCCTACCTGCTATCGTCCTGGTCCTACTTGCCCTCCCATCCTTACAAATCCTATATATAATAGACGAAATTGACGAGCCCGACCTGACCCTAAAAGCTATCGGCCACCAATGATACTGAACTTATGAGTATACAGATTTTAAAGACCTTTCATTCGACTCATACATAACCCCAACAACAGATCTACCCCAAGGCCATTTTCGCCTACTAGAAGTTGACCACCGCATTGTGGTCCCCATAGAATCCCCTATTCGAATAATCATCACCGCCGATGACGTCCTTCACTCATGAGCAGTGCCTACCCTCGGGGTAAAAACAGACGCAATCCCTGGACGATTGAACCAAACCTCCTTCATTACTACTCGCCCTGGAGTGTTTTACGGGCAGTGCTCAGAAATCTGCGGAGCCAACCACAGTTACATACCCATTGTAGTAGAATCCACACCCCTTAAACACTTCGAAGCCTGATCCTCACTACTGTCATCTTAGACATTGAGAAGCTATGAACCAGCACTAGCCTTTTAAGCTAGAGAAAGAGGGTGTCCCCTCCTTAATGACATGCCCCAACTAAACCCAAACCCATGGTTCACTATTATACTCCTAACCTGATTCACCTTTTCACTGCTCATCCAACCCAAACTCCTCTCATTTATCCCCACAAACAACCCCACAGACAAAACCACAACAACAAAACCCACCCCATGAACCTGACCATGAACCTAAGCTTCTTTGACCAATTCTCTAGCCCTTACCTCCTAGGGATCCCATTAATCCTCCCATCCCTCCTACTCCCCGCCCTCTTACTCCCCTCACCAGGACATCGATGAATCAACAACCGCCTCTCCACTATTCAACTCTGATTCACCCACCTAGTTACAAAACAACTAATAACTCCCCTAAACAAAGCAGGTCACAAATGAGCCCTCTTACTAACCTCTCTCATCCTACTCCTCCTTTTAATCAACCTTCTTGGCCTCCTCCCATACACCTTTACTCCCACCACCCAACTATCAATGAATATGGCCCTAGCTCTCCCACTATGACTTGCCACCCTACTCATTGGCCTACGAAACCAACCCTCCATCTCCCTAGGTCATCTACTCCCCGAAGGGACACCCACACCACTAGTCCCAGCCCTGATCCTGATCGAAACAACTAGCCTACTTATCCGACCGCTAGCCTTAGGAGTTCGCCTAACAGCAAACCTCACAGCCGGCCATCTACTCATTCAACTTATTTCTACTGCCACAATCACCCTCCTCCCAATAATGCCATCTATCTCCGCCCTAACCGCCCTAATCCTGTTCCTACTGACTATCTTAGAGGTAGCAGTAGCCATAATTCAAGCCTACGTATTTGTCCTCCTCTTAAGCCTATACTTACAAGAGAACATTTAATGGCACACCAAGCACATTCCTACCATATAGTTGACCCAAGCCCCTGACCAATCTTCGGTGCAGCTGCAGCATTACTAACCACCTCTGGCCTAATCATATGATTCCACCACAATTCAACAACCCTATTAACAATCGGCCTCCTGTCTATACTGCTAGTCATACTACAATGGTGGCGAGACGTAGTCCGAGAGGGTACCTTCCAAGGCCACCATACCCCAACCGTCCAAAAAGGTCTACGATACGGAATAGTCCTCTTCATCACATCAGAAGCTTTCTTCTTCTTAGGGTTTTTCTGAGCATTCTTTCACTCAAGCCTAGCACCAACACCAGAACTGGGAGGACAATGACCCCCAACAGGAATTAAACCCCTAAACCCCCTCGAAGTACCTCTCCTAAACACAGCGATCCTATTGGCCTCCGGTGTTACTGTAACATGAGCCCATCACGGCATCACAGAAGGAAACCGAAAACAAGCTATCCACGCATTAACCCTCACCATCCTTCTAGGCTTCTACTTTACCGCCCTACAAGCCATAGAATATCACGAAGCCTCATTCTCAATCGCTGACAGCGTCTATGGCTCTACCTTCTTTGTCGCCACAGGATTCCACGGACTACACGTAATCATTGGGTCCTCCTTTCTAACAGTCTGCCTCCTACGACTTATCAAATATCACTTCACATCAAATCACCACTTCGGATTCGAAGCAGCGGCCTGATACTGGCACTTCGTAGACGTCATCTGACTCTTCCTTTACATGTCAATATACTGATGAGGATCTTGCTCTTCTAGTATACTAATTACAATTGACTTCCAATCTTTAAAATCTGGTCCCAACCCAGAGAAGAGCAATGAACACACTCACATTCACACTATCCCTATCTTTCATGCTAAGCTCGGCACTAACCATTGTAAACTTTTGACTCGCCCAGACAACTCCTGACACAGAAAAACTATCACCATATGAATGCGGATTTGACCCCCTAGGCTCAGCCCGACTCCCATTTTCAATTCGATTCTTCCTCAGTAGCCATTCTATTCCTCTTATTTGATCTTGAAATCGCCCTTCTCCTCCCCCTCCCATGAGCCATCCAACTCCAATCCCCCCTAACAACCCTCACCTGAGCTACTACCATCCTCGCCCTCCTCACACTTGGCCTCATCTATGAATGAACCCAAGGTGGCCTAGAATGAGCCGAATAACAGAAAGTTAGTCTAACCAAGACAGCTGGTTTCGGCCCAGCAGATTATAGTTTACACCTATAACTTTCTTATGTCTTCCCTTCACTTCAGCTTCTACTCTGCATTCACACTCAGCAGCCTGGGGCTAGCATTCCACCGAACYCACCTCATCTCCGCCCTACTATGTCTAGAGAGCATAATACTATCTATATTCATCCCCCTTTCAATCTGGCCCATCGAAAACCAAACCCCAGCATTCACCCTTGCACCCATCCTAATGCTAGCGTTCTCTGCATGCGAAGCTGGCACCGGCTTAGCCATACTAGTAGCATCCACACGAACTCACGGTTCCGACCACCTACATAACCTAAACCTCCTACAATGTTAAAAATCATCCTACCAACAACTATACTCCTCCCAGTTACCCTCCTATCCCCAATAAAATCCATATGGACCAACACCACAGCACACAGCCTCCTTATTGCCTTAATCAGCCTGCACTGACTGACTCCATCCTACTACCCCCTAAAAACCCTAACTCTTTGAGCAAGTACCGACCAAATCTCAACACCATTGCTGGTCTTATCCTCCTGATTCCTACCCCTCATAATCATAGCTAGCCAAGGCCACTTACAACATGAGCCCCCCATACGAAAACGAATATTTATCTCAACCCTCATTACCATCCAACCATTCATCATCCTAGCCTTCTCAGCAACAGAACTCATGCTGTTCTACATCTCATTTGAAGCAACCCTAATCCCCACCCTAATCTTAATTACACGCTGAGGAAACCAACCAGAGCGACTAAGCGCCGGCATCTACCTCTTATTCTATACCCTAATCAGCTCACTACCCCTATTGGTCTCGATCCTATACCTCCACTCAAAGACCGGGACCCTTCAACTACCCATACTTAAACTCATCCATCCAAACATATCAGCCTCATGGACAAATCTACTATCCAGCCTCGCCCTCCTGATAGCATTCATAGTCAAAGCACCACTATACGGCCTCCACCTATGACTGCCAAAAGCCCACGTAGAAGCACCAATTGCAGGATCAATATTACTTGCAGCCCTACTACTAAAACTAGGTGGATACGGCATTATACGAGTTACCCTACTAATAGGACCTGTATCTAACTACCTATGCTATCCCTTCCTCACCCTGGCCCTATGAGGTGCTCTAATGACCAGCTCCATCTGCCTACGCCAAACAGACCTGAAATCCCTCATCGCCTACTCATCTGTAAGCCACATAGGACTAGTAATCGCTGCAAGCATGATCCAAACACAATGGTCATTCTCGGGGGCAATAATCCTTATAATTTCCCATGGACTTACCTCCTCCCTACTATTCTGTCTAGCAAACACAAACTACGAACGAACACACAGCCGTATCCTTATCCTCACACGAGGACTACAGCCCCTCCTACCACTAATATCCTTATGATGACTACTAGCTAACCTAACCAACATAGCCCTACCTCCAACAACTAATATAATAGCAGAACTAACAATTATAACTGCCCTTTTCAACTGATCCTCCCCTACAATTATCCTAACCGGAGTCGCAACACTCTTAACCGTCTCCTACACCCTGTACATACTCTTATCAACCCAACGAGGCACCCTCCCAACCCACATCACAGCAGCCCCTAACTCAAACACACGAGAGCACCTCCTCATAACTCTCCACATCATCCCCATACTAGCCCTCATCCTAAAACCAGAACTAATCTCAGGAACTCCTCTATGCAAGCATAGTTTAACCCAAACATTAGATTGTGATTCTAAGAATAGGAGTTTAAATCTCCTTGCTCGCCGAGGGGCGGCTTAAACCAGCAAGAACTGCTAATTCCTGCATCCGAGCTTTAAACCTCGGCCCCCTTAAACTTTTAAAGGATAACAGTAATCCACTGGTCTTAGGAACCACCCATCTTGGTGCAAATCCAAGTAAAAGTAATGGAAACAGCACTACTCCTCAATACCCTTGTACCGCTAACACTCCTCACACTCCTCACCCCCATCCTCCTTCCACCCCTACTAAAACTTGAAAACTCCCCCCTATCCATCACCAAAACCGTTAAAACTGCATTCCTAATCAGCCTCATCCCAACAACCATCTTCATTCACTCCGGGGTAGAAAGCATCTCCACCTACTGAGAATGACAATTCATCCCAAACTTCAAAATCCCCATTACCCTAAAAATAGACCTTTACTCCATAACATTTTACCCCATCGCCCTATTCGTAACCTGGTCTATCCTAGAATTCGCAACATGATATATAGCCTCTGAGCCACATATCACAAAATTCTTTACTTACCTTCTTATCTTCCTCATCGCCATATTAACCCTCACCATTGCAAACAACCTATTCCTCTTATTCGTAGGTTGGGAGGGAGTGGGAATCATGTCTTTCCTCCTCATCGGTTGATGACAGGGACGGGCCGAAGCCAACACAGCCGCACTACAAGCCATGATCTACAACCGAATCGGAGACATCGGCCTTATCCTTAGCATAGCATGGTTAGCCTCTTCACTAAACACTTGAGAAATCCAACAAACCACCCACCCAAACCAAGCACCCATCCTCCCTCTYCTCGGCCTCATCCTAGCCGCCACAGGAAAATCCGCCCAATTCGGCCTCCACCCCTGACTCCCAGCAGCAATAGAAGGTCCAACCCCAGTCTCCGCCTTACTTCACTCCAGCACAATAGTAGTGGCAGGAATTTTCCTACTCATTCGTACCCACCCCCTCCTAACCTCCAACAAAACAGCCCTATCCATATGCTTATGCCTAGGCGCCCTATCAACGTTATTCGCTGCTATCTGCGCCCTCACCCAAAATGATATCAAAAAAATTATTGCTTTCTCCACTTCAAGCCAACTAGGCCTCATAATAGTGACGATCGGACTAGATCTTCCCCAACTAGCCTTCCTCCACATTTCAACCCATGCCTTCTTCAAGGCCATATTATTCCTGTGCTCCGGCCTAATTATCCACAGCCTAAATGGAGAACAAGACATCCGTAAAATAGGGTGCCTACAAAAAACCCTCCCAACAACCGCCTCTTGCCTAACTATCGGCAACCTTGCCCTGATAGGTACCCCCTTCCTAGCAGGTTTCTACTCGAAAGACTTAATCATCGAAAACCTCAACACCTCATACATCAACACTTGGGCCCTCCTACTAACATTACTTGCCACATCCTTCACCGCAACCTACAGCCTCCGCATAACCCTATTAGTCCAAACAGGATACAACCGTACCCAAACAGTCGCCCCAATAGATGAAAACACCCCCTCAGCCATCCTACCTATCATTCGACTAGCCTTTGGCAGCATCATAGCAGGCCTATTAATCTCATCCCTCATCCTCCCCTCAAAAACACCCCCAATAACCATGCCCACTGTTACAAAAACTGCTGCCATCATCGTCACAGCATTAGGAATCACCCTAGCCCTAGAACTCTCAAATACAACACATACCCTCACTCCACCAAAACAAACCCCCCTCACAAACTTCTCCTCTTCCTTAGGCTACTTCAATCCACTTATTCATCGAGCAAACCCCACAGTACTCCTACACACCGGACAAAAAATCGCTTCCCACCTGATCGACATAGCATGGTACAAAAAAATGGGCCCTGAAGGCCTCGCTAAGTTCCACCTAACCATGGCCAAAATTTCCACCACACTCCACACAGGCCTAATCAAATCCTACCTTGGATCCTTCGCTCTCACAATCCTCACAGCGATCCTACTCACCCAAAAATAAAGCAATGGCACCCAACATCCGAAAATCTCACCCCCTCTTAAAAATAATTAATAACTCCCTAATTGACCTTCCTGCCCCATCCAACATCTCCGCATGATGAAACTTCGGCTCCCTCCTAGCAGTATGTCTTGCCACCCAAATCCTCACCGGACTCCTACTAGCCACACACTACACCGCAGATACCTCCCTCGCCTTCTGATCTGTAGCCCACACTTGCCGGAACGTACAATACGGTTGACTCATCCGAAATCTCCATGCAAACGGCGCCTCATTCTTCTTCATCTGCATTTTCCTGCACATTGGGCGTGGCTTCTACTACGGCTCCTACTTATATAAAGAAACCTGAAACACAGGAGTCGTCCTCCTACTCACACTCATAGCAACCGCCTTCGTGGGCTACGTACTCCCATGGGGCCAAATATCGTTTTGAGGGGCTACCGTCATCACCAACCTATTCTCAGCAATCCCCTACATCGGACAAACCCTAGTGGAATGAGCCTGGGGGGGATTCTCAGTTGACAACCCAACCCTTACCCGATTCTTCGCCCTACACTTCCTTCTCCCCTTTGTAATCGCAGGAATCACCATCATCCACCTTACATTCCTTCACGAATCAGGCTCAAACAACCCCCTAGGCATCTCATCCGACTCCGATAAAATCCCATTCCACCCATACTACTCCCTCAAAGACATCCTAGGCCTGATACTCATATTCATCCCATTCCTCTCACTAGCCCTATTCTCCCCTAACTTCCTAGGTGACCCAGAAAACTTCACCCCGGCAAACCCACTAGTAACCCCCCCACACATCAAACCAGAATGATACTTCCTATTTGCCTATGCCATCTTACGCTCAATCCCAAACAAACTCGGAGGTGTACTAGCCCTAGCAGCCTCAGTACTTATCCTCCTTTTAATCCCCTTCCTCCACAAATCCAAGCAACGAGCCATAACATTCCGCCCACTATCCCAAATCCTATTTTGACTCCTAGCTGCCAATCTCCTCATCCTAACCTGAGTTGGGAGCCAACCAGTAGAGCACCCCTTCATCATCATTGGCCAAGTAGCATCCTTCTCCTACTTCAACATCCTGTTAATTCTCTTCCCTATAGCTGGAGCACTAGAAAACAAGATACTTAATTACTAGAATACTCTAATAGTTTATGAAAAACATTGGTCTTGTAAACCAAAAACTGAAGACTACGCCCTTCTTAGAGTAAATGGATCAGAAAGAGAGGATTTAAACCTCCTTCTCCAGCTCCCAAAGCTGATATTCTCAAATAAACTACTCTCTGAACCCCCTAACTGCCCGAATTGCCCCCCGAGACAGCCCACGCACAAGCTCTAACACAACAAACAACACCAACAACAAACCCCACCCCGCCACTAAAAACAACCCTGCCCCGCACGAATAAAACATCGCAACCCCACTAAAATCCAACCGAACAAAAGACAGCCCCCCACTATCAACAGTGACAACCCCAGCCTGCCAAAAATCAACAACCCCTCCTAAAACAGCCCCTGCACACACCACCAGGACAAAACTCAACCCGTATCCCACCACCCGTCAACTCCCCCAAGCTTCGGGGTATAGATCCGCCGCCAAAGACACAGAGTAAACAAAAACCACCAACATACCTCCCAAATAAATCATAAACAGCACCAAAGAAACAAAAGATACCCCTATACTCATTAACCACCCACACCCAACCACAGACGCTAATACCAATCCAACCGCACCGTAGTACGGAGAGGGATTAGACGCCACAGCTAAAGCCCCCAATATAAAACAAACTCCAAGAAAAATTACAAAATAAGTCATATATTCCCGCTTGGATAAACCCCCAAGGCCTACGGCTTGAAAAGCCATCGTTGTTCTCAACTACGGGAAC